GCTTTTATAAGATATCCGCGATTCTTCTCTATTTGTAATCCAATAACCAACTCAATGGGTTCCGTCAAACTAGCTATATGCTGTGTATTATCGACGATTTCTACAGAAGGCGGTAATATTATATCTTGAGCAGTTACATATCCAGGGCCCCTGACACAAATAGACGCCTCACAAGTTCCATAGAGATTACTTCTCAATACGATTTCTTTCAAATTCATTAAAATTTCATGTACTGATTCTTGAATACCCATTATCGTAGAATATTCGTGTGATATTTTCTCAGATTTTGCGCGTGTGATACATGTTCCTTCGATTTCTCCAAGCAAAGCTCTTCGCATCGCAATGCCTATTGTGTCTGCTTGACCTTTCATAAGCGGAGACAGAATAAAGCGCCCATAAAAAAGACGCTTACTGTCTGCTGCTGATTCAACACACTTCCACTGTAGTGTCCGAGTAGATACTGTTATTTTCTCTCGAACCATAATAATATTATTTGATCAGATCGTTGAATCATTTATTTCTCTTGTTTCTCTTGCTATTGAAATACCTTCAATTTTTATTTCTACACACGTCTTTTTTTCGGGGGTCTACAGCCATTATGTGGCATAGGGGTTACATCCCGTACGAAAGTTAATAGTATACCACTTCTGCGAATAGCTCGTAATGCTGCGTCTCTTCCGAGACCGGGACCTTTAATCATAACTTCTGCTCGTTGCATACCTTGATCTACTACTGCACGAATAGCATTTGCCGCTGCCGTTTGAGCAGCAAATGGCGTCCCTCTTCTTGTACCTCGGAAGCCACAAGTACCGGCAGAGGACCAAGAAACCACTCGCCCTCGTACATCTGTAACAGTCACAATGGTATTATTGAAACTTGCTTGAATATGAATAACCCCCTTTGGTATTTTACGTGTACTCTTACGTGAACCAATACGTCCACGTGAACCCTTTTTCGGTATAGCTTTTGCCATATTTTATCATCTCATAAATTTGAGTCAGAGATATATGGATATATCCATTTCATGTCAAAACAGATCCCCCTTCTTATTTCTATATCGGGTCTTTAACGAGTCTGATTATCCTTGTCTTTGTTTATGTCTTGGGTTGGAACAAATTACTATAATTCGTCCCCGACGACGGATTAGTCGACATTTTTCACAAATTTTACGAACAGAAGCTCTTATTTTCATATTTGCCACTCCTTACTTTAATTTTGAATCCACTTCTTCGAAGAAAAGAAGTTTCTTGAAATTTTCGATTTTGAATCGTATTCCCACGAACGAACTAGTGAAGTTGAAAAACACCTAATCTTTCGAATCTTTATTGCGGAGTCGATAAATTATACGACCTCTGCTTGAATCATAACGACTTACTTCAATTTTGACTCTATCTCCTGGCAGTATCCGTATAAAACTACGTCGGATCTTTCCTGAAACATAACCTAGAATCAGATCTTCATTATCTAAACGAACCCGGAACATACCGTTGGGAAGCGATTCAGTAATTAAACCTTCATGAATCCATTTTTGTTCTTTCATTCCAGGTAAAACCCCCTTGAAGTATCAACTTGTGGAGGAAGAACCCTATTAGACAACCCACCTCTTCTCTTTTCTTTTTCACAAATAAGAAGTTTCATATTCAATTCGGATATTAGAAAGATTACCATATATAACACAAAATTTCTCCGCCTATTCTTTCTAGTCGAGCCTCTCGGTCTGTCATTATACCGCGAGAGGTAGAAAGAATTACAACCCCCATCCCACCTAAAATTCTAGGAATTCTTTGATAGTTAGAATAGATTCGTAGACCCGGCCGACTGATCCGTTTTAAATTTAAAAGATTTCTATAAGTCCTTTTCCTATTCCTTCTATGTCGTAGGGTTAAAACCAAAAAATATTTGTTGTTTTCTCGATGTTTTCTCACGTTTTCGATAAAACCCTCTCGTAAAAGTATTTTAACAATACTTTGGCTGATATTAGTCGATGCTACTCGAACCACGCTTTTTCTATACATATCGGCATTTCGTATAGAGGTTATTATGTCAGCAATAGTATCACTACCCATGATTAATTAAAATTATTGGTGCCTCCAAATTTGGATATAATCAACATGTTTTTCTTTTTTTTTTTTTTTACGTATTTATTTATGTACGTATTTGTTTATGAATATTAATTTTGAAAGGTATATACGTGAGACAAAATCTACTAAATTAATCTTAATCTATTTCTTTTAAATACCCTACTATAACCATATCGCGGTCTCATTTTATAATACCTCGGGAGCTAATGAAACTATTTTAGTAAAATTGAACTGTCTCAATTCTCGGGCAATCGCACCAAAAACTCGAGTTCCTTTTGGATTTCCTTCTTGATCAATCACAACTGCAGCATTGTCATCATATCGTATTATCATACCGTTGTCACGTTTAAGTTCTTTACAAGTACGCACAATTACAGCTCTGACTACTTCTGATCTTTCTAGAGGCATGTTTGGAACTGCGTCTTTGATCACAGCAACAATAACGTCACCAATATGAGCATATCGACGATTGCTAGCTCCTATGATTCGAATACACATCAATTTTCGAGCCCCGCTGTTATCTGCTACATTCAAATGGGTCTGAGGTTGAATCATATCATTTTTTTTATCTGTTTTTTACAATACAAAGGTCGAAGAAAAAAAGAAATATTTTTTGTCAAAAAAAAAAAAAAAAGAAACCTGCACCCGCAATTTTTAAGGCCAATTTCTTTTTTATCCCGAAATTATGAATTGAGCTCGTATAGGCATTTTTGACGCTGCTATTGAAATAGCCCTTCTGGCTATATTTTCTGTTACTCCACCCATTTCATAAAGGATTCGACCTGGTTTAACAACAGCTACCCAATATTCGGGAGAGCCTTTACCTGAACCCATACGTGTTTCTGCGGGTCTTACTGTAACCGGTTTATCCGGAAATATACGGACCCATATTTTTCCACCGCGACGTGCATTTCGTGTCATTGCTCGTCGACCTGCTTCTATTTGTCTAGATGTGATCCAAGCGGGTTCAAGTGCCTGAAGAGCATATTTACCAAAACAAATAGCATTACCTCGAGAAGATATTCCCTTCATTCTTCCTCTATGTTGTTTACGGAATCTGGTTCTTTTGGGGTTATAGTTGATGGTTTGTTTTGAATTCCATCTCTACTACAGAACCGGACGTGAGAGTTTCTTCTCATCCAGCTCCTCGCGAATAAAATAAATTATAATTAAAGATTTTGAATTCAATTCAGATATAATATAATTTGAATTAAGATATACATGTATTTAAGTAAGTAATATACTGAATCATGGATTTCATTTAATCTAGATCAAATCAAATCTATTATATATAAATTTGTATATCTTGTTTGTATTTGTATAGATAACTAATAACTAAATATATAAAATTTTTCTTATATTTATCTATTTTAGAATGTTAAAACGAATCTTTCTTTTGTTTTATTCTTTATCGTATTGGATTGACCCAAATTTAGCAATCCAAGAAAATAAAGTTTTCGCGGGCGAATATTTACTCTTTCCATTTCTATTTCCGTTCTATCATTAGTTCATAACTTTTCCGAATAGATGAATTGGTCTCTGGCCGGTTCCGCCATCCCGATCAATGAATCATTCGAATGAATTTTCACTAGAATCTTTTGAATTCACAGGTTCCATCGTTCCCATCGCTTCTTACTTAATGGTTAGGTCTGAATTATACAATGGAGCTATTAGTTCTTGAGTCAATATTCTTAGTCTTTATTGGCTCGAAGCTCTTTATTTTTTGTTCGATGAGCAGATCCGTTTAATGAGGAATCCGTATTGATGCTTTATTACACAGATTTTTTCTGAGATGACTCATAGACCTTACATATTGGAATTATATATCATTAATATACTTTTTCTTTCTTTCTCTCATCCTTCCTTTTATCCATACCCTTTCTTTTTTATTTCGATTGACGACTTAGAAGCAGAATTTTTTAATAAAAAAAAGATTTCAGTTGCTACAACAATATGAACAATATATCATATCTTGACTGGTTCTTTGGATCCAGATAATACGAAGTGATGAGTTGGTTATTACTTCTATAGTTATAGTTATTTGTTTATACTATGGGGCTTATTTTTATACTAAACCTAAAAAAACCAACGAGTCACACACTAAGCATAGCAATTTTATCAAAAGATTAATTGAATTTTTATTAAACCCTATAGAATTATAATTGTTCATTTTTTTTATTGAACAGAAAAGAAAAAGAAGAAACGAATTTATTATTTTTTGTTCCATCGCTGGATAGAATGCAAAAGAAAATGAAGGTTTATTATTCCCCGTCTATAAATATCCAAATTTTGATGCCTAATACCCCATAGATTGTTCGAACTGTATAGGAACAATAATCAATTTTAGCTCGAATGGTTTGTAGTGGAACCCTACCCTCTCTGATCCATTCAACACGCGCAATTTCTTTTCCGTCGATACGTCCTGCAATTTGCACTTGAATTCCCTTTGTATCCGCTTGTTCAGTTAATTCTATAGCCTTTTTCATTGCTTTGCGAAAAGAAACTCTATTTTTTAATTGGCCAGCTATAAATTCTGCAAGAATATTAGGGTTTCCATAAGGTTTTTCAATTCGTGTGATAGCAATGTTAAGTTTTCGATTTACAGAATTAATTTCTTTTTGTAAATTCATCTGTAATTCTTCGATTCCTCGGGGTCGACTTTCTATTAATATTTTTGGAAATCCCATATAGATTATGATTTGGATCAGGTCGATTCGTTTTTGAATCTCTATACGTGCAATTCCCTCGACGCCAGAAGATGTTTTCATATTTTTTTGTACATAATTCTTGATATAATTTCTTATTTTTTGATCTTCTTGCAGACCCTCAGAATAATTTTTTGGTTGTGCGAACCAAAGGGAATGATGACCTTGGCTTGTACCAAGTCTGAAACCTATTGGATTTATTTTTTGTCCCATG